CGAGTTCTTCATTACCTAGAATAGAATAACCACTTAGAATAACGAAACAGATTATATTTGTCGAGAAGTGTAAAATTGTATGTATGCGATCCTCGTTGTGCATCTTGATCAATTGGATCGTTTCTTTGTAGATTTCGATGTGAGGCTTTTGTAAATGTGTTTCCGGGTATTCCTTTATCATTTCGTCCAAACGAAGGAGTTCCTCTAAGTCTATGAATTTTTTTAGAATACTCTTTTCTTGAATATCATTTAAAAAAATTTCGGATTTACTAGTATTCCACCAATTAGTAACCCAAGATTCCATACTTTTATTAAATGAGAAAGAGATACACCAAGGCAAAAATACTATAGATCCAAGATATAGAAGGGAAATTAATACTTTCTTTTTTACCATTTTTTCGTCTGTGAATTTTTTTATTTTTAATGAACACACCCCATTCGTCGACTCTATACGATGCTGATATTTCTATCAAGCATAAGTTCTATTACAAGTCATCGAGCCCATGAATCTATTTCCGGTTTTTTTTTTTATGATTCAGTATAGTGTTTAGTCCTTGAATTTAAAAAGAATACAGAAATAGAATAAGAAAAAACCCACTTCAAATTAATAGTAGTCAGATTTCAAGACGAAAGAACTCCCGTTTTATCAAAATTTTAAATATTTCAAAAAAAAAAAAGAGGATTCTTAACTTTTTCTCTCTTGAAAAGTATTCATTCTTCAGTTCCTTTTTCTTTTTTCAAAATACTTCAATTGGTACACGCAAGAAATAGGCCAATTCAGCAGCTTTTTGCTCAATTTCTCGTGGAGTCAAATTCTCATCAGTACGAGTCAAGGGAATGGCCCCCTGTCCTTTGATTTCCATATAAAGGACACGACGGGCATAAATACCCTCTTTAATTTCGATTCTGATGGACTGAATGTCTTTCATAAGGAATCGGAGGAATATGCGACGATTTTTTCCAGGGAATCCCCAACGAAAAATACACACTACGCCCTCTTTTATATCGAATCGATCATAACCACTACCCACATTCCACGAAATTGTGCACCACAAATAGGAACTAATAAAAAGACCCGCGATCCCATAAAAAGACATCACGATCCCTTGTGGAAAAAAAATTATTTGCTGAGAAGGAAATAAAGATATAAAATTCCTACCAAAATAACTGGACGTTCCAACCAATAAAAACCCTAATGAACCTAAAAAAAGAATAAAGGCCCAGCAGAAATTACTTGTTTTTCGAGACCCCGCGATAAGTTCTATCCATATACGTTCTGATCGCCAACTCATACTATACCTAGACCTAGTTGCATTTTATTGGAATTGGTAGAATAACAAAAATAATTTTTTTTTTTTTTTTACTTTTTTTTTTGTTGCCGAAGTAACTCTCATCAACCAGCACTATTATGATGTGAACCTTGAGGGGTAATTCATTGAATTTCTTAGATCCAAACTAAAATAATAACATCCCTTTCATATGATTTACCATATGATTTCTTAATACATATAGATTTCCATTTCATAAATTCCCCCCGATTCCGATCTATTTGAAAATAGTTATAATTCATTTACCCATATATAATATTTACACATACATAAAAGCTTATGCCCAAAGGAAGTCACATGTTATACCATATTCTACTAAATATATAGCCGTGTTATGATCCAAGTAAGTCTTGAAAAAAAATAGATAAGATTTGTCCTTAGCGTATCTAAAAAATTTTGTTTTTTTGAACATAAAGAAATAAAGAAGCCATTGCAAGTGCCGGAAATACTAAGCCCACTAAAGGCACAAAAATTGAGGGAAAGCTGTTGAGAGTTATCATAGAATGGGTACCTCGATTTAATATTTGTACCTGTTATTTATTGTTATCGTTTTATATTAATATTTTAACCTTATCCTTATATTGTTATAAAGATATCTTATAATTCATATATAATTATTATATTATACTAAGTATACCTAAGTGAGTATATATATACTTAATAGTGAGTATATAAGTATATGTTTTAATAAATATATATTAATTAATAAAATACAATAAATATGTAAATAAATGGACCTATTCATCTTTCTACATGTTTCTACATGAAATATATGTATGATAATCCACCCTATATATTATTCATCTTATTAGTTATTATCTTGTTCTTATCTTATAAATTTAATAAAATTTACTAAAGAAAGGGTTTATTACAAATTTATAGAGAATTCGTTATAATAATTGACCCCCAAAAAAGTATTCTTAGTGGGGTATGATTTTCGGGAGATATAGAAAGATGCAAGACCTTGTTAACTAATTTCACGGAAGAAAGAGAAAGAATTCCCTCTTTTATTTTGTTTAATAGAGATTTCCTGGTCAGTATTAGTAACCAGGAATATCGATAAAAAATGATCCAGATGATTCGTTCTACAATTAAATCTTATGTTACCAAATAAAAAAAAAAAAATTCTTGGATTCCTATAAATTAAATAACTACTTGATCCCCACACATAA